CCAATCAGAGGAATAATTGGAACGGTTGTCTCGAACTGCTTCATAGCATTATCGATTAGAAATGCATTTTCTAGCATTTGACTCCGCACCACCAAAGTATTTAGTCGCCCCCTGGAAAGATAGCCCAGAAAGTCGATATAATCTTTGTATAAGTGGTTTATATGAATCCTTCCGGGTTGAGACCACACGTGAAAATGCCATTGCCATAAATTGACAAGGTAATATTTCCATTTATTCATCAGAAGAGGCATATCTTTTGAAGCCAGAACAGATTTTCCTTGATATCTAACATAATGCATGATAGGGTGCTTGGACAACCATAAGTTGTCCTGAAAATCATTAACAAAGACTTGGACAAGATCTTCTACTTTTCCATAAAAAGAAATTCGCTCAAAAAGGAGTCCTGAAGATGTTGATCGTAAATGAGAAGATTGGTTACGGAGAAAAAAGAAGATTGATTCATATTCATATACATGAGAATTATATAGGAACAAGAAAAATCTTGGATTACTTGTTGAAAAAATGGAATTTGATTTCTTTGGAGTAATAAGACTATTCCAATTAAAATACTCATGAAGAAAGAATCGCAATAAATGTAAAGAAGAGGCATCTTTTACCCAATAGCGAAAGGTTCGAACCAAGATTTCCGGGCGAATGGGGTAGGGTATTAGTACATCTAAGACATAGTGTAAATGTGAGAAATTGTTCTCGAAAAAAGGAAATATTGAATGAATTGATTGAAAATTATGAGATTTCGCCATTTCTTTTTCTTTCCCTTCTAAGAAAGCTACTAATCGTAGGGAAAATGGAATTTCCACAATGACTGAAAATCCCTCCGATATGATTTGCGAATAAAATTTATTGTTGTGTCCAATAAATTGATTTGGATTAGAATCCTTAGCATAAATACTCAAATGAATCCGTTGATACGTCCGACTAATTAAACGTTTCACACTGAGTGAACTAGATTTTTTGTCATAACCCCCATTTTCCAACGGAATCGTCGATCTATTTAAACCGTGATCATGAGCAAGTGCATAAATAGACTCTCGAAAAAGAAGTGGGTATAGGAAGTTGTGTTGCTGAGATCTATCTAGTTCTAAATGGATTTGATATTCTTTCATTTGAAATTAGATTGCAACAAAAGGTAAGGTATTTATTGGATTATCAAATGATACATTGGGTTATCAAATGATACATAGTGCGATACAGTCAAAACAAAGTATTGTAGTAAAAAAAAAATGGATACCTTGGAAACGGGTAAACTCATTACCGGATTCTCGATTTTCTCATTTTTGAATTGGTTTATGTTTGTTATAGTATAAATAGGTGGTTAGAAATCCTTTATTTTTGCAATCCAACCGCTCTTTTGATTTTGGAAAACAAAATATATTTATCAATATACTGCTTCTTCTACACATTCATCTCCAACCCATAATAGGGACAAACTCATAGTTAGGACTCATTAAAAAAATCGCTAATCGACTCACGGAAAACCCCTTCCCCGCATTAGGAACTAATATCTTTTTAACGTTTAATTAGATCGGGGAATTATTCAAATTCAATTCAGAAGAGAAGCTCGTTCCTTTTTATTTCCCGAGAATTGGAACCATAAGGCTCTATCCATTTATTCACTCGACCCAACTTTGAATTCAATTTTTTGTTCTGCGCCAACAATTCAAACCCTATTTTGAAGCCATTGAATCAGAATAAAGTATTCTCAAAATTTTCCAAAGTATTCTCAAAATTTTCCATTGATACGACATGCTGGTTTTTCCATTCATTCCTTTCAGGATCAGTCGTGGTCTTACAAACTCTCCCGATGGTATGGACGAATCCTTTGTTTCATATAAATGTGTAAAAGATGCTAGCCGCACTTAAAAGCCGAGTACTCTACCGTTGAGTTAGCAACCCGAATAATTCGAATGGGTGGATACAATCGGAATAAAAAAGAAATAAAAGAAAAGAAATGAAATTGCACAACGGAATCAACATATTAAATTAGCAAGAAATAGACTAACAAAATTTAGAATCGATTGGGAACATAAAAAAAAAAGACTTCTTGTATAACAGCGAATCCAGCGAACCCATTACTTTAATTTTGAATGAAGTAAAGAAAAAAACCAAACCTCTGTTACGGAGATAAATAGGTACGGAGATAAATGGATCCGTTTATCCTTATCCACGATCGAATTATAGTTGTTCAATACGCTGTTGTCAATATGACGGTGAATGTTGAATATTAATGTTAAGAAAAGAATCTAAAAAAAGAAAATGGCGAAAATAAAAAGAATGAATTTATTAATTTTATTAAAATAAAAAAAAAATTATAAAATGAAATAAATAATATAGAAAAGAAATAATTTAGAAATGCTTTTGAAAAAAAAAAAAAATCTCGGGTTGACATTGATTCAATCAATCAATATAAGTAAAATAAACAAGTTGAATCCCTTGTTTTGTGATTTGTTAATAGATTTACAACGACAAACTATAAAACGCCCGGTTTCGATTGCGAGTAATGTAAATTTTTGATTTCTCGACCCAACTTAGTTCGTTGTATTCATTTGATCTTTTTTATATGCATCTTATATCAATAAAATTCTAGCAATAAAATTGCTTTTTGTTCTTCTGCTTATTTTTTTTGTCCTTATACTTCCAGAACATGATACTTTATGGGAGCAATATTAAATAGGAATAAAAAATAGGTATGAATAGAACAAAAAAGGGGGGAGTAGTAAAGAAAAAGTTATACAAAACTATATAGGAGTCATCCACACCCTCTTTTTTTATTCTATATCCTCGATGCAATTTCGTTTAATTAAGATGAAGTTCCTTAAAAATCCCAGCCTTCTTTGAAATATCATGAACCGTTCCTGTAGGTTGAGCGCCCTTGTCAAGGAAATCTAAAATAGCAGGAATATTTAAATGGGTTTGATTATTTATCGGATCATAAAAACCCACTTTCCGAAGATCTCTTCCCTCTCTTCGGGATCGAGCATCCATTGCAACGATTCGATAAACAGCTCATTGGGATAGATGTAGATGAACAATACCCCCCCTAGAAACGTATAAGAAGTTTTCTCCTCGTACGGCTCGAGAAAAAATGATTAGAAATTGTGTGATTTAAGTCCTTCTTTTTCGAAAAAAAAAACATTCGTACTCTCATAACTCAAGTTGGATAACTTTTAAATAGCCCAAAAGAAAATCTTTAGGGATTTCTTTTTTTGAGTGGTCTCTAACCCCTTTTTTGTTTGTCTCGTTTCGAATCGATTTTTTGATTCTTAATTCCCATTCTGATCTAATTGTTGAGACAATTGAAACGGTATTTCCTTGTTCCAGGATCCTTTTTATCTTTGCCTTGAATCATTGGGTTTAGACATTACTTCGGTGATCTTTCGTTTTCAAAAATGGCGGCAACACACCCCTTTTTGCGATTTTTTTCTATCAAAGAATCATACGAACAATTGATTCCTGCATGATACACTTTTCATCGAAAGAGTTTTACCAATTCCAACAAATTGTCGTTTTGGATTTCAAAATTGCTCGAATCGGATTCTTTCAATTTCTATATCGAAAATATACTTACGAAGTTTGTTACAACTTATTGATTGGTATTAACCCTAGATCCTTGCCCCTGCGAAATGAACAAATACTTTCTACTCAAGCTACATCATGTCCTATTTACACTACACCCCAACAAAAAACGAGAATTCTAGTAGAACAGAACAAAGTATGTCGAGCCAAGAGCCCATTCATTTCTAGATAATCTACAATCTAAAATGGCGGATGAAAAAAAAAATCCACAGCGGATCGTGTCCTTCAAGTCGCACGTTGCTTTCTACCACATCGTTTCAAACGAAGTTTTACCATAACATTTTTCTAGTTTTGAACCGGTATGTAATTGATTCAATTATGGAATCATGAATAGTCATTGCTTCGGTCAATACCCAGTCCTTTTTCCTTCGATATGAAAGGAATAGTTAGTTAATTTATGAGGAAGAAGCCTCAGTAAGAATTTAATAAGAATTTAATTTCACCCTCTATTTTAATTTTATTGCATGAATGCAATATTTCTTTTTATTTCTAAATAAAGCAAAAAAGAACACGAATAAAAATAAAAAGTAAATAAGAGGATGAAGATATATGAATGGACCCCGTCTCAATTATTAATTATGATTAAATACATTTCCAATTATTAATTAGAGCCAAACATCAAATACCTCCAGCTCAAAGAAAATTAATCCATATGAAACTCGATTGACTATGAGATCTTACATCGCTCACTAACTCGTATGGATCCCACTCCCAATTCATTCTGGGGGATGATTAATCATAAATAAAAATAGGATCCTATTTGATACGGGATGCTAGACTCTTTTGTATAGATAAAAAGCCAAAAGGGTCCAGATTACGTCATTCTTTACTATAATTGTTCTTTTACCCTAAACCGGTCTTAGAAACTTAATTCCATTGATTGAATTCAAACAGTACCACGAATACCCTCTTGTTTAGATTTCAACAAATGAAATAAAAAATTGGGGCTGTCTTATTAAAAAAAATATATAAGAAAGATAGAGGTTTTCGCATTTCGATTTAGAATGTATCCTTGCAAATTCACGGAGGTAGGGTATGTAAGGATTTTTTAAGCCACTCACTTACATATCAAAGTGAAAGGGAGGGGGAGGGCCCATCCAACTTTTTTTGAATTCAAACTCTTGTGATCTATGTTGCCATCTTACTTGGATCACAAATGGATTCCGTTTTATTTTCGTATTATTTGAACTCGATTCAATTTATGAAAAAACATCTTATTCAGAGAAGAGTTTTGAAAATTCGAAACAAGAAGTCCATTTTATCAAAAATTAGACTCTTAAAAAAATTATACTCTGAAAGATGAAAGAGAGGTTGCTCAAAAAAGTAATTTTGAGTCTGATATTCGGATATATATAAGAGGTCGCTCTGGGACGGAAGGATTCGAACCTCCGAATAGCGGGACCAAAACCCGTTGCCTTACCGCTTGGCCACGCCCCATTTGAATTTCTTTTCTATTCGATACTAATAAACACTAATATTGGTTGTTCGTCAATTCCCGGCCAAATCTCTATGGAATAAATTAGATTCTTTTTTTTAAGATTTTGACACAAGTAGATGCAGAATTAAACTCCATTTATTGATCATTACATAGAATTCAATTAAGATATTGTATGAAAGTATGATTTCTTCTATTCTCTTGTGAGAATTGAAGGATTTTTGTTTTGATTGGTTCGGTTTAAAGAAGTATTTTTTTTTGTCTACCTTACTTTCCTTTCGTCATTTTTAGCTTATATCAATAACATATTTTTAACTCAATCAAAATACAATTATCTCCAAGAACAAAATGTTTGTTATGCTTAATACCTTTAGTTTGATCTATATCTTTCTTAATTCTGCCCTTTATTCGAGTAGTTTTTTATTCGGCAAATTACCCGAGGCGTACGCTTTTTTGAATCCAATTGTAGATGTTATGCCAGTAATACCTCTTCTCTTTTTTCTCTTAGCCTTTGTTTGGCAAGCTGCTGTAAGTTTTCGATAAGATCGTTAATAGTGTCCGAGAAAAATTCATGATTTATTCAAGCTCGAGAAAAAAAAAATTCTAACAATTGATAAGACCAGATGAGTCTTCCAATTTGAATGAACCCTCAAGTAAAACAGTAAAATTCTTGGGCAGACACGATAAATTTTGATTTCCCCATTTCACGATTCTGACCCTTTTTTTTTCACTGAAAGACCCTATTAGAGTCCGCCACAATATCGAAGTCGAATTGTGTTAATTTCGAAAAATAAAAACTTCTATCAATTTGAAAAACCGTTTCATTTCTTGGTGTCAAAATAGGATATGTAGTATAAAAATAGAGAATCTATTCTCTTTTCCCCCCCAAAAAAAATTTTGGAGATTGTGTAATGCTTACTCTCAAACTCTTTGTTTACACCGTAGTTATATTCTTTGTTTCTCTCTTCATCTTCGGGTTCCTATCTAATGATCCAGGGCGTAATCCTGGACGTGAAGACTAAAAAATAAGAAATTTTTCTTTACTTTATTCTTAGAAATGTTTTTAGGATTTGATTTTATCTATTCTACATCTTTAACTAGTCAAATAAAAAAAAGCAAAAGGGTTCGCTAAATTCGAATTTGAAAGATACCCAGTCAGCGACGGAAACGGAAAGAGAGGGATTCGAACCCTCGGTACGAATAGCTCGTACAACGGATTAGCAATCCGACGCTTTAATCCACTCAGCCATCTCTCCTAATTGAGAAAAAAAAAAAATTACTATGTTACATTACACAAAAGATAATGCTTGAAAAAAAGGCCCTTCTTTACTTTAACTTTATTATATAGCTTATATATTTTTTTATTATATTTTTTTATTGTATTTTGTATTGTATTATACAGATGGATACAACTTTTATCAGCAATTCCATTTTTTATTTCTATAAAATGAAAATAAAGAATGGCCTCGAAAGAGATATCTCGAATCAAAATAGAAAAAAATAAAGAATATCTCTTTACAAAATTACAAAAGGCCATTTTTTTTTATTTTCACGGCCTGGTCTGGTCAGTACCCAGCCGGGCCTTTTTTTGTTCCAATGAACCATACCGCCAAAGCATAGAAAAAATGATTTAGATGGAATCAAAGTGTCATTTCTTATTCTTTATTATTCTTTTGTTTCTTCTTCTTTTTTTTATTTAATTTACTTTTACTGGATACTCGAAAAAAGGGAAAAACAGAACGATGTATTTTTTTTTGCACAATGCATTTTATGTTATGGCTTAAATTGTTTTGTCGAGCCGTATCTGTCAAAACTCCCTCAAGAACCAAATTTGTTATTTTATTTAGTTATTCAATTTCGTTTTTTATTTTTAAACAAAATAAGTCCTCTTTTCCTAATTTCATTAGGACTCCTAACAAACACGTCAATACTCTAAGCTCTAATTTGCATTTCATGATTTTTTTTTTATTTCTGTCCTATATTGATTACGTCCGATTCCCCTGTTCGACAAAAGTCCCATTTCTATACAATAATCGTATTGTAGCGGGTATAGTTTAGTGGTAAAAGTGCGACTCGTTCTATTAATCCTCTTAATAGTTAAGGGGTTCTTCAGTTTCATTCATATTCTGATCAAAAACTTTATTTCTTAAAAGGATTTCATTTGAATCCTTTACCTCTAAATGAAAGATTCGAGGAAGAATATCCATTCTCGTGATTTGTATCCAAGGGTCAATTAGAAATTTAAAATTTGGATTATGAAATTACGAAACATAATTTTTGTGAATTTGGAATTTGATCAATCTTTCCAATTGAATAAGTATAAGTAAGGGATCCATGGATAAAGATAGAAAAGTCTATTTCCAATCGTAACTAAATCTTCAATTTTTGTTTTGCATAGGGTAGATTGAAGCAAAATAGCTATTAAACGATAACTTTGGTTTACTAGAGACATCGCCATATTCATATCCTAT